AAGATTATATTGCCCCAAATTTTTATGAAATACAAGATGCTCACTAAATTAAATGAGAAAAATAAGAAACTAATCCGCACTTCTACAACCCTTGATATTCAAGGAATATCTATACATTCTCTTATAGATCAGACAAAGTAATTGAAGTTAAACCAGACAGAATAATGGAAGTCTCATTCATATATCATATATTATTATGTATGTGATAAATCACAAAATTCATAAATAAGATAATGATAATAATGTAGGGATTCTAAAATTGGATAGGGGTTCTTTTAGATTCTAAAATATGAACAATACTTATTTCGGATGAGCCAAGCCAATAAATAGGATGAACTGCAAAAATTCTTTATCATGAACTATGTAACGTGCACATCAACATCAATTATATGGCCACGAAAAAGAAAAAGTAACATCAAAGCAAAGGATATGAAGAAAATGAAAATTTCAAAAAAAATACAAAGAAATGGGCTCGATTCTATTTGTGTAATCCATCTAAGATGAATTTTTACTATTCCCACTCCACCCCTGAATTCCCTTAGACTAGACTTTTTGGTCTTTCGACCAACTAATTTAACCATTCGAATATTATGGAAATATTAACATTTTTTTTTAGAGAGTAGAAAAAAGGGGAAACAAAATCAAATAATTCATTATTATATACATATAATGAGAATATACCTAAAAAATGTATCTATTCTTTAATTATCGAGGAAGAATATATCTACAGATACCTAAATAGATAAAATAAATATGTATGATAATCTATAACACAAATTGGTATGTATCTATTCCCCATATTGATTTAAATATGGGGAATAGATACTTATACAAATGAATCATGTGCCAGGAACCAGATTTGAACTGGTGACACGAGGATTTTCAGTCCTCTGCTCTACCGGCTGAGCTATCCCGACCATTCTTGACGCATCAGCCTCATTTTTATAATAAAAGATTATTGGAGTATATGTCAATGAATCCATGTCAACTAAATAAAAAAAAAAGACGAAAAATCAAAATTTGTAAGTTAGTTTCAGTAGTAGTAATTATTTTGTATTGCTAATCACGCATATGAGGATTCCTTGCTCAAAAATAAGATATTCATAAAATTCTACGTGTTTCACACATATATATTGAATTACATATTCCAAAGATACTCTATATATTCAAAAACTTGTGACTTGTAATTATGATAAGATAATTATGATAAGATAAAGAAAAATTCCAATTTATTTGTGAAAGAATAAACAGAATAAAACACGTAAATAATGAATTAAAGATAGAGAGGATATAGGAAAAAGAATTCTAAAATGAAAGAGGCCCTTTGGGGATAGAGGGACTTGAACCCTCACGATTTCGAAAGTCGACGGATTTTCCTCTTACTATAAATTTCATTGTTGTCAGTATTGACATGTAGAATAGGACTCTATCTTTATTCTCGTCTGATTGATCCGTTTTTCAAAAGATCTATCAGATTATGATGGAGTGAATGATTTGATCAATGAATATTCCATCTTTTCTTCAACTTGGAATTGATTTGATTCACATCTTTCATTTGTGAATATATTTTTATCACAAATGGATATTTGAAGTCTTCATTAATCAATTGAAATAGTATTTCAATATATATATGTATATATACATATGTTTATCTTTGATCCATGCCTGGAATTTGGATGGAAGGATTCCTTTCCTAATGCAAAAGGAAAAGTCGTCAACTCCATTTGTTAGAACAGCTTCCATTGAGTCTCTGCACCTATCCTTTTTTTTATTATCACTTTTGGAACTTTTCTTTGTTTTCGAAAAACAGGATTTGGCTCAGGATTGCCCATTGTGAATTCCAGGGTTTCTCTGAATTTGAAAGTTTTCACTTGGTAAGTTTCCATACCAAGACTCAATCCAATTAAGTCCGTAGCGTCTACCTATTTCGCCATATCCCCCTCTTTTTTATATTTGAGATTCGAATCTCATTAGAATGCTTTTTCATTTATATTATGATATGAGATATGATAATTATGCCGGAACTTTTTAATTCATTAAATACAGATTCTTATATTGAAAAGTGTTTGCTTCTATTTTTTTTCTTTTCTTTCATCTATATCGGATACCATTATTTGGTTGAATCAGAAATGATTCTATTATCTCTGTATTCACAATTCAATATACACAGATATATACCACATATCTATCTATATTCTATGCCCCTACTTCTATTATTTTTTAATGCAATTTGGAATACTCGAATGGTCGATTCTTTTTTTTCGTCTTAGTTTTTTTATCTTTCCGAATGAAAACATGGGAATCTTTGATTATGATCTGGGTTAGTCTTTTCTCTTTCTTTCATTTTTTTCCTTAAAGCGAACAGATACAGATTCTCTATAACATAACTAAAAAAAAATGAAAATTTTCTTTTTTTTGTTTAAATAAAGAATCCATTTATTCATATAGAATTGATATAACTAAAACAAATCGAATGGCTGTAAATAATCATTCTTTTAAT